GCATAAACTAAACCAACAATTAAGATAAGCACGAAAATTAAAGCTTCTATAAATACAGATACGCCCAATACATCAAAACTCATTGCCCATGGATAAAGAAAAACCGTTTCAACATCAAAAACAACAAAAACTAGAGCAAACATATAATAACGAATTCTAAATTGTAACCAAGCGTTGCCCATTGGTTCTATACCCGATTCATAATTAGAAAGTTTCTCCGGCCCTTTCCTAATCGGGGCTAAAATCCCAGAAATTAAAAATGCCAAAATAGGAATAAAACTTGATATTATTAGAAATGCCCAAAAAATATCATATTCGTAAAGCAAAAACATAGACGCACTCCTATGAACGTGGAAAGTATATCGGATTGGTTGATTCGAATTGAAGTTCTAAAGTCATTGATAACTAGTTAGTCAAAACAACAATTTATTTTGACCAAACCATCTAGTTTCCTTTGATTATTGCAGGGCATATCTCATTTCAAGATTTATCGACTGACTTGATCGGGATCCTATTTCCAGTCTACTTAATTTTTTTAGTTCAATTTTCTTTAATTGCTTTAGTTAGTATAACTCTAGATGTTATACTTAGACAAATTTTCTTGTTTTTGCCTAGGATTCTTCCTAAAGCCTAAAGAAAGCAAATAGAATTCTTATTTTGTGTTTAAAATTTTTGAATTTAATATTCTTTTGATATTCTTTTGATTATTTGAATTTTCTTTATAAAAATGCGAGTTCGGAATTTGGATTTTTTAGGAATAGAGTCGAAAGTTTTTTCTTAGTAATTTAGAATAGAACAAGTATTCAAATGTAAGAGAATGGGTAGGTATCTGGGGATTTCGAATATCTTAGTGTTGGTATATTCTGTTTATCAGATCTGGATGGGGTGGGGTTTTCTCTTGATTGAATACAGAAAAAGAAGACCACCCCCCCTTGTTTTGGTGTGCTTCGCCGGGTCTTGGTAAGGTATACCAAAGAAAAGGAGTATCGCTAGCTTAACCCCTTGATTGTGGGCAGAAAAATGCATATAGAATTTCCCTTCGACAATTAATGACGAAGGGTTGGTTTGTTTGGAAAAAGATCGATTCGATTCCTTGAAATATGATATGTTTTTTCGGTTTTCTGTTCTGCTTTAAATGATTCCCGTGAGTGAGTTTCTAGGACAAATTTTGTTTCGATGAACCAACCGGTCAGTTATAAGCAACAAACAAGAATGAAGAAATCAAAATTATACAATTTTTTATTTCAAATGAAAATTTGGAATTTTATTCATTTTTTTTATAGGGCTCTAGGGCTATACGGACTCGAACCGTAGACCTTCTCGGTAAAACAGATCAAACTTATTATTATCAAAATGATCTGAACTGTTTCAAAGACCCAACATGCATTTTTTTTTGCATTGGGCTCTTTCATTAACTGATAGAAATATCAGCCAATCTGCCATATTTTTTCTTGACAGAAAAATAAGATAAGGAGATGGCTCCATGTGCTCTGATTCATTATTTGGGATTCTAATTCAGAGCACTACCAAAGTGTTTCAAAGGTGAAGTTATTTTGACGTAGGTCTGCCTTTGGCCTAGAATTTTAAGTTAAATGAAGTCTCTATCGTTCGGCTTAAAAAATCCAATATGAAACTTCATACACCTTCAAGTTCATAGGACGAAAAGAGATTTTTTGAGGGCCTTATACTCATTATGCCTAGCATTGAATATACTGCTATTCACCTTATCAATATCTCAAGGCGGAGCCTGTTTGGTACCTACAAAGGGCACTCAAATAGGACCGAACCTCTCGTCAGGCTATTGTTCTCTTTTCTCTTAAAGTTATTATGGAGTAAGACATCGATTTCTCAATAAGATCCATTTTTTGGATTGTATGGTGGATTCCCCTGAAAAACATTGGCGCACGTGTAAACGAGGTGCTCTACCAACTGAGCTATAGCCCTTAGTGCTTGTGATGCATATTTTATCATGTATATAATTTGTTGTCAAGATCAATATTCTATGATCCAACATCCGAAATTTTTGAGTGGTATTGGTTCGATTATTGTTGCTTATAAGGAATATGATATTTATAATCCATCGATAGGATGGGTTCCATTTGGTTCTCTTTAGGATAATAAGTGACCTACTTAACTCAGTGGTTAGAGTATCGCTTTCATACGGCGGGAGTCATTGGTTCAAATCCAATAGTAGGTAGAACTTATTAGATACCGGAGTCAACGGTATCTAATAAGTTTTTTGTCCCACCCTTATTTTTATAGATTTTTTATTTATTTCATTTTTGAATTGCGTTGTATCTAAATTGGATTCTGCTTGATTGGATTATGTCGAGTGAATCCAATCAAAATAGGGTTTAGAAACAGAACCTCTTTTGATTATTTGAACGCACCAACTAGTTATGAAATTGCATTGACAGCCTCGACTCTTGTCCTAGCTCGTCGAAGAGCTAGATTTGCCTCAATTATTTGTCTCTTTCCTTCAGCCTTTTTCAAATTAGCT